GACTCGATCTTGGTACCAATCCATAACGATCAAAGTCGAATCGAGAGCCTATTAATGAAGCAAATTCAATGAAACAACAACTGGTACCGTAGAGAAGTGGCCATAAACTGGAGAGTCTTGACCAATTCGAAAGATCATTCGATGTAGTTGAAATAATTGAATTGGATGTTGTTTGGTCAAGTAATGGAAACTCAATGAAATTCATAACTGTCTCAATGTAATCTTTTCCTTCCTTTTTATTTGTATTGTCTGAATATTCAGTTAAGACCATTCTAATGCTCCTTTTCGCCATGCATAAACTGAACCAACAATTGGGATAAGTACGAAAATTAAAGCTTCTATAAATACAGATATACCCAATACATCGAAACTCATTGCCCATGGATAAAGAAAGACTGTTTCAACATCAAAAACAACAAAAACTAGAGCAAACATGTAATAGCGTATTCGGAATTGTAACCAAGCGTCCCCCATGGGTTCTATACCCGATTCATAACTAGAGAACTTCTCTGGTCCTTTACTAATAGGCGCTAAAACTCCGGAAATAAAAAATGCTAAGATAGGAATAAGGCTTGATATTATCAGAAATACCCAGAAAATATCATATTCGTGAAGCAGAAACATAAATGAACTCCTATTAATGTGGAATAGGCTGAATTATTCCATTCGAATTGGAATTGGCAATTCATACAGAACTTATTAGGCGAAACAAGAACTTATTTTGATCAAATTGTCTAGTTTAGAGTTTATTTGATGTGGGGCATATCTTGTTTAAAGATTTATTCAACAGAATCCCACTTACATTTTTTTTTTCACTTCTATATTAGATATGATTTTGATGTAGACATAAGATGCTCTTACACAAACAAAACTTTCTCGCTCGGTTTCTTTAATTAAATACTAATACTACTTATACTATATATACTATATAGTTACTATATAGTAATAGTTAAGTAGTATAACTATGTTATAGTTATATAATTATTATAAGTATGTTATATAGTTATATATTAATTTATTAATTATATATTGATATTGATTATATATGAATATGAAATCCATAGTATGAAAGTATAAAATGAAATAATAGTGATATAATGTAATGAAAATGAAAAAATTGCAGTGGTTATAGTGGTTATATAGAGGAAAATGTCTAGGGATTTCTAGTTCTAGTATTATTATATTTTATTATTATATTTTATATTTCATTTCAATTTAAAGTCTTTTTTCTTTTCATCAAAATTCAGGTAGAAAATCATTGCTTCTATTGATTCGATACGAATACGTAAATAGAATATAATGCATCGAACGATCATAATATTTTATCTTCTTTCCTAAGTCCTAGATTGAATTTCTATTTTTCTGAATTGATTCAATTCGCCTTGGGTTGTGAGGAACTTTTACATATAGAAACTAATATCTTTCTATTCTATATTCTATACCAAAAGAATTAGAGTGGAATAATGATTCCATTTCGTACCAATCTCGAGTACGAGTATTAGTATTAAAGAAAGATAGAAAGATCTCGATTTGGAATGAACCAAAAGACTTGTTTTTTTTGTTACGACAATAACACTTAGTAAGACTAAGACTGACCAAAAATAAAAATACAAGACCAAAAAAATAATAGGTTTTAGATCCATGTGACTTAAGATTTTATTTGGTTGGGTTCGGTTGGAGTTTTTAGGCAGCATCGTGCCATGATTTTCCCTTCATAAATATAAATTAACCGATATTTGGGATACCAACAAAAAAGTGTATCACTAACTCTTTGATCATGGACAGGAAAAGAGGAAAAAGTCATATGTAATTCATCCACGAAAATGAATGAAGAAGTCTGTTCATTTTGTCCGAGATTTTACAAATACCGTTTTTTTTTTTATTGAAATGAATTATTGTTGTTTTCATTTTTGTCTTCCTATGTACTTACATCAACATGTGGTAATACTTTTATTTCTATGGACCAAGCAACCGGCCAATCCATAAACAAGTACTAATTAGGAAATAAAACCTCTACTAAATGAAAATAGAATGTCTATACTAAAACTAAAATTTTGTAGGGCTATACGGACTCGAACCGTAGACCTTCTCGGTAAAACAGATCAAACTTATTATTATCGAAATGATTCGAACTGTTTCAAAGACCCAACATGCATTTTGTTGCATTGGGCTCTTTCATTAACTGATGTAAAGATCAGTTAGTCCACCATATTTTGTCTTTCTTTTACAGGAAAATAAGAAGATAATGAGATGGCTCCATGTGCTCTGATTCGTTATTTATATTCTTATCTCGGAGCAATACCAAAGTTTTCAAAGAAGGGATACCTTGACTTAGGTCTGCCTCCGGCCTGGATCAACTTAAGTTAAATGGAGTCTCTACCGCTCCGCTGCAAGAGTGAAATATGAGACTTCATACACCTTAAAGCTCATAGAACGAAAAGAGGTTATTTTGTGAGGCCCTTATACTCATTATGCCTGGCATTGAATGGACTGGGTATTA